AAACTGTATTGTTACTCTTTCCACCATCAGGATAGATCTGACCCCTTCCTCTGTTCCCACCTACATATATGGGATATTTTAAGAAGTGAATGTCTTTCTTCGTCGAAGGGTCAGGAGAAAGAATGGGAAAAACAATTTCACTATATTTCTGACCAGGAACAGGACCTATAACAAGAATATTTTTTTTATTTGGACGATAACTCTGAAAAGACAAATTTCCTATCTTTTCTTTCAACTCAGGAGAAATACGATCGGTTGGAGCTAGCTCAAATCCCTCGGGTAAAATAAGAACAGCACCCACATTCAAACCCCCTTTTTTACCATTAGCAAGAACTTGTTTCAACTGCATATCATAAGGAATTCGAACAATGGCTTCAAATACAGTATCAGGAAATACAGCTTGCGGAACTTCAATCTCCACAGGCTTATTAGCTAAATGACAATTGGCACATACAATGCGTCCAGTTGTTTCTCGCGGATTCTCATAACCCTGTTGCGCAAAAATGGGATATGCATTTGAAATAGATACTCGACTTAGTACATATATCATGATCGATACATAAACATACATGGATCGAGTCATTTGTTTTTTTATCCAATAAAAATGATTTCTATTTTGCATGTCCAATTAGAAATTCTAGAAATTCTACAATAAGTTAGATAGAAAACTAGTCTAGTTTTCTATAAAGAATCTGTTATCATTGTACTGAAATAGTTTTTATGAAATAGTTTTTTGACAATACAATATAGGACTAATACGTTGAACAGGTAAAAATAGAAAAAAGTCACTAAAAAATAAAAAATGATTCATTCGTTTTAGAAAGAAAAAGAATTCTGATTGAATTGATAATGAGAAGATCAAATTTGTTTTTCATTCATTCATTGAATGATAAATTACTACAAGCGAAGGAGATACACGATTTAAATAATTGAAGATCCAATATTTCACAATTGCATCTAAAATAACTGGAAAAATAGAAACAAGACCAGATATAATCTGATCCTTATATGCTAATCCAAAATCGTTGTAGACCGAACCAATTAGGAGTTCCCAATTATGAGTTGAATGAAATCCAATTCCTAAATCAGTAACTAAAATAATTGAGAAAGCTTTTGTTGTGTCACTTAAGTTATATAGCAATTCCTGAGCCCATGAATTAAGAATCATAAGTTCCTCATTACTCAGAATAAAATAACCACTTAAAATACTGAAACAGATTAAATTTGTTGAGAAATGCAAAAGGATATAAAGATTATATTCATTGTATGTACTAACTAATTTTATCGTTTCCTTGTGTATTTCTATACTGGGTTTTTTTATATATGTTTCCAAGTACTCTTTTTTCATTTCCTCTAAAAAAAAAAGCTCTTCGAATTCTATGAATCTTTCTAAAAGATATTTCTCTTGAATATAATTCAAGAGAGTTTCGGATTGACTGGTATTCCGCCAATTACTAATCCAAAGTTCCAAACATTCTTGAAATGAAAGAAAGACTGACCAGGCCAAAAATGCTATAGATACAAAATATGGGAAAGAAGACGATGTTTTCTTTTTTTTCATTTTTTATTTGTAAAAAAACTAGTTAATAAACCTCCTTTATTCAATGACTCTAAATAAATGAGTCTAAATGATATTTATTTCATTTTTTTATTGAATGAAACACGACTTTTCTAACAAGCAGGGTATTCAATCTACAGATCGATTCTTATTTTCTGAGTTTGTATACTAATTTAATTGTTAGATTCTTATAGAAAGAGTCTAGAAATAGGATAAAGGTTCTTTTTTTTTTTACTATATTCAAAGTCCTTTACCGTACTTTATAACCAAAACTCATAAAAAGAAAATATCAGTTCCAAATCCTGTACCTCAAAAAAAGACAGGATTTATTACGAAATTTATATCCGTATAAATCTCTACTTTAAATTAATATTAATTTATTACTTCTCCTTTTTTCTAGTATACCAGAATGGAGTTGTAACCCACATATATATATATATACGTATACGAAATATTTTTATTTGCCATATAAAAAAATAGTATAACAAAAATTAATTCTTTTCTTAAATTTATTATTAATTAGAATAGATTACTCTAATTTATTAAAGTAACATTTATAGTAATTTTATATCATATAACTATTCTCATATGATATAACTATTCTCATTTATATATATTCTTTTTTTTTTTTTTTTCTTTCTATAGTATGTTTTATTCACATATGAATCGAAGGGAAAAGAAAATCGAATTAATATATTTATTTTGTTCGAACGAACATTTCGAAAAGACTTGAATTGGATTCAAAATGGAATTCACGAATTCCTTCTCTTTTCTTCCTGATAAAACTTTGATTCTTCATTCAAAATACTTCAATTGGTACACACAAGAAATAGGCCAATTCGACAGCTTTTTGTTCAATTTCACGCGGCGTCAAAAAATTATCATACGTATGAGTCAAGGGAATGGATCCTTGACCCTTTATTTCCATATAAAGTACACGACGAGAATAAAAGCCCTCTTTATCCTCAATTCTAATTGATTGGATATCTTTCATAAGGAAGCGAAGAAAGATGCGACGATTTAATCCAGGAAATCCCCAACGAAAAATACACACAATTCCTTTTTTTCTATCAAATTGGTCATAACCACTCCCTACATTCCAAAAAATTGTACACCACAAATACGAACTCATGAATAGACCTGCCATCCCGTAGAAAGACATTATGATTCCTTGTTGAAAAAAAAGGATTTTCTGAGACGGAAATAGATATATAATATCTCTACCAAGATAACTGGAAGTTCCAACCACTAAGAATCCTAGTGAACCTAAAAAAAGGATAAAAGACCATAAAAAATTACTTGTTTTTCGAGACCCCTTTAGAAATTCTATCCATATATCTTTTGATCGCCAATTCATACTATACTAGATCCAGTTGCATTCGATTGGAATTGAGAAAATAACCCAATTTTGACTTTATTTTTCTTAACCCCCAAGGAACTCTTATAAACTAGCACTTAGAGTAATTGATTAGATAGATTAGATATTAGCACTATTCGATAACTCCCAATTACTCTACATTGTCTAGAGTAATTGGTTATTCAAAATATTAGCTGATCCACCTTAAACTAACTATACTTTGTTTGTAAATCTAGGATTTACAAAATATTATTTTTTTGCACATAAAAAAATAAAAAAATAATTGAAAATGCCGGAAATACGAGGCCTATTAAAGGTACAAAAATAGAAGGTAAATTAAGATCTGTCATAGAATGGGTGCCTTGATTTGAATTTCATATTCGTATATTTCTATATTTCAATTTCTTTGTTTTTTTACCTTTCTACAATAATTGAATTTCGGTTTTTTTGATTCCGTAGGTTTCTTTAGTCTTGATTCTAGAGTCACTGTTTGCCTTTTTTTCTTTTTTAATGTTCCTCTACTATCCGCATTTTCTACCTCGCGAACTTAAAAAAAAAAAAAAATAATTTGAAAAACTTATTTTTTTTGGAGAATGAAAAGAACTAAGGAATGTACTATTCACCGTATGAGTGAGATTACCGTTTTTGGTTTTGAATTACTTACTTAACTCAGGGGTTAGAATATTGCTTTCATACAGTAACAGTCTTTGATTCAAATCCAATTATAGATAATAGATAGAAGTTTTTAGATACCATTTTATTGACTTAAATATCTTAAAACTTCATACCTAAAAACTTTATAAAAACAAAAAATTCTACTGGAAATTCTCATAGATGTTGATGTGTATCCATTTGTGATACATGAATTCGAAAATAGGAATTAAGGATTCAATTTATTTAGTTTGAATTCGGCGAAAAAGTAAAAATTCTATGAACTCTTATTTGCTTGGATTCAAATTTGACGAGAATAATATTCTACGACTAAGAATTCCTTTATTGACAACAAGACCCCTGACCTATCTATTATTTTATTTACTTGTCCTTGAAAGCTTCTTACTTTAAAGTCTTTTGAAATACTTAAATGTTTTGACATTTCAGGTTTTATAATTTTAATCTTATCAAAAAATCTTTCGTTATTCTTTGTAGTAATAATATCTCTGGGTTTGCAACGATAACTCGGTATATCAACTATATGACCATTAACTAAAATATGTCTATGGTTCACCAATTGTCTGGCTCCAGGAATGGTCGAAGCCATATTCAAACGAAAAACGATGTTATCCAAACGCATTTCAAGTAGTTGTAACAAAACCTGACCTGTTGATCCTTTGCTTTTTCCAGCGATATGCATATATCTAACTAATTGTCGTTCTGTCAAACCATAATTAAAACGTAATTTCTGTTTTTCTTCTAAACGAACGCGATATTCCTTATTTCTTTTCCTAAAAGGAATGTGTTTTTTTTCTTTTTTATTTTTATTATATTTCCTTTGGGTAACTAGTCCTGGTAAAGCTCGCAGACGACGTATTTTTTTTAAACGAGGTCCTCGATAACGAGACATACAGATTCCTCCTTTTTTCTTTGACTTTTATTTTTTATGAGAATTTCATTTTATAAATAGAAATTAAAACTGAATTAAAGGATCAAAAAAATAAGATCGACTAAAGTTAAGTAAGATACTAAAAAAAAATAAATTGTATCATCATATAGATTTTTTGTATATAGATTTTTTTGATTGAAAGTGGAGACTGGCTCTTTTTTCTATAGACATTTAATTCCTCTAATCTTTCTTTTTTTTTTTTTTGAATTCTTATTTCATTAAGAAAAAAATGATTGTTTTCACTTAATCGTAATCGAAAGTTCCTTTTTAGTTATTAAAAAGATTATTGCTGATAGAAAATCAAATAAAATATATCCTAAAATATATATTATAAAAATATAGTAACATATTTTTTTATAAATATAAAAAAATACAAATTTTATTTCTTTAAAAAAAAGCTCAAGAATTTTAAATACAAAATATTATGTTTGATAAATTAAACATTTCTTTCTTATTTGGAAAAAAGAATGAGTATGGTATTTTACTAAGATTTTATATTTTATTTCGTTGAGATAAAATAAATTCTTAGAATGAATTTCATTTTAGAATTGAAATTCCACTTTAAATAAATTTTTCTTTATATTATATATATATATAAATGTAATCTAATCTTTCGAAGAAAGTTGGGACGGAAGGATTCGAACCTTCGCAATAACGGGACCAAAACCCGTTGCCTTACCGCTTGGCGACGCCCCATTTTTTATATTCAAAACTAACGGAAATTTGATATTAAATGATTTTATCATAATATTATTATCATGTCAATCCCAATCCAATTTATGGAATTCGATTAGGGTTTTTTTAGCTTATAATCAAAAAAAACCTGTCTTAAAAAATCCAAAAAGTTAACCTTCATTCACATTCATTTATAATTGTTAATGTGAATAATGTAAAGGCTAGGATAAGCCCGTGAAATATCGTAGCATATTGTTTTATATTTTCTTTCAATTCAGTATTTCGAAATTTTTTCATTTTCAAAAAAGATCCTATAAAATAGAGAAGAACCTCTATTACAAATTTGTAATAGATATAGAAAAAGATGAATAATTACTAAGATTATAACAAAATTATTAAATAAATTTAATATTTTTATTAGATGGAACGTCCAATTCCAAATAAATCTTTAAATTTTGTTAATTAAAAAATTATTAAATAAATTCTGTGAGAAATTTTTTGATCATAACCATATTCAAATATTATTCAAATATTTTACTGAATATCAACATGTCTTGATGGATAAAATAGATTCCTAAAAACAAAATAGATGATTCCTAATATTTTGTTGATTATTATGAATCTGGAAAAAAATCAAAATCGTAAACTCTTTCAATTCTTATTGTATCGCGATTGTCACATATTTTATAGTAATTCCCATAAATCTAGTGAATCGTCATAAAATATCCAAATTACTTGAATAGTATATTCTCTTCTATTCAAGTAATTAGGTCTGTTATCAATTTAAAAGATTACGCGGTACAAATGAATCCAATGAGCCCTTTTCCAATAAGTATTCAGCTTCTTGTACACCCTCGGGTACTTCGATCTTCATTACTTCTCTTTTACCTGCAAATGCAATGGTTGCATCTGGTTCACCAATAATGATATCGCCAAGCATTCCAAAACTGGCTGTGACACCGCCTGTTGTAGGCGATGTCAGAAGTGACACTAAAAATAAGTTTTCGAAGATATTTTACCCATCTGCATTAAGCTGAAACTTCCTTCTTGCATACGAGCTCCTCCAGAAGCACAAGAGCGGAAATATATAAATAATGCATTTGATAAAACCATTCTTTCTTACTTTCACTCTACTTCCCAATGATACACGTAGACCATTACGACATATATCACTCGAGAGATAACAATCAAATCTTTGATTGTTATCATCCAAATGTACGTGGAACATCCCCTTTGGGATTTTCTTGACAACTATCCCAGTTTGAAACTGGTTAGTCAAACCTGTTTTTCTTTGATAAGAATCGACCTTATCCATGTAAGGTATATCTTCTTCAGATTTTGTTGATTCTTCTGATTATTGTGATTCTTTATATTCTGTTGATTCTTCTGATTCTTCATATTTTGTTGATTATTATGATTCTTGTGATTCTTCTGATTTTTTTGAATTTTGATTAGCATCTTCATCATAAGCAAGGTTTTTTTCTTTTTCTTCTATTTCTGCGAGAAGAAATAGTTGCTCCATTTTGTTTCGAGTATATTTCTTTCCAATCAATTTGTTCAATTCCTCTTCATCTGAATCGAGTTTATCTTCATTCATTTTATCCAGTTCCTCTTGATCTAAATCTAGTTCTTCTTCAAGTAATTCTTTCTCGATATTTTTTCGTTTCTCTTCCATTTGCTCTCCACTTGTAATCATCTTTTTGAATTTATCTTGTTTCATCTTATTTGATTCCTCCGTTATGAAAGATATTTTATTCGTCATATTTCCTTTTTTTGCAAAAAAATATGGAGTGTTAATAAGTATTTGTTTTATATTAGACCATAACTTTTGTATATCTATACGCAGATATTTCTGAAAAATTTGTTGAAATATCAAAAAGAAATGCTTTTCATCCCTTTCTCTCAAAAAGAGATTTTCTTCTTCATAAGAGGGGCAAAATTTGAAAAAAATCAATCAAATAAAGACAAGCTTTACGAAGTGCTTCTGCAGGAGTCAAACTTCCATTCGTGCATATCTCGAGAAATAGTATTTCCTCGAAGTCAATTTTTTTTCATTTCTTTTTTTCTTTTTTGTTTTTCTTGAAGAATTAATAGAACTGCTTTAACAGAATGGCACGAACTCATCCTCCGGAAACGAAGCGACTGCTTTTAGCAGATCATCCACTTGAACATGGATGAGATCTCTTATGTTCGTTACATTGAAACGAGACTCGAGGAGAAGTCTTGTCAAGTTAGGCGTAAAGAACTTATGAATCAAATATGATTCGAAATTCACTTCTATGTCCATGTTTCTCAGAGTCAATAACATGG